GCTGTGGACCAAGCTATTATTGCAAAAATAGGTAAATACAACCAACTATCATTAAGAATTTCATCTTTGGACCAAAAACAAGCAAGGGGTGGAATACCAGAAAGAGAAAGTGTACCCAATAAAAAAGCAGTTTTTGTAATTGGTACATGTTTTCTTAAACCGCCCATAAGAACCATATTCTGACTTTTATCTGGAGAATATCCAACAATAGCTTCCATCGCATGAATAATTGATCCAGATCCTAAGAACAACAATGCCTTCGAATAAGCATGAGTAATCAAATGAAATAAAGCAGCTCGATAAGACCCCATACCTAGAGCTAACATCATATAACCCAATTGAGACATTGTAGAATAAGCTAAGCTTTTCTTAATATCTTTTTGAGCAAGAGCTAAAGTGGCTCCTAAAAATAATGTTATTATACCTATCAAAGCTATTAGATTTAGAATGTAAGGTATAACTATGAAAAGAGGAAGAAGCCGAGCTACAAGAAAAATTCCTGCTGCTACCATAGTAGCGGCATGTATAAGAGCCGAAATGGGGGTAGGCCCTTCCATGGCATCAGGTAACCATACATGAAGTGGAAATTGGGCGGATTTAGCAACAGCGCCGGCAAATAATAGAGAGGCGCATAAAGTAACAAATAAAAAATTAACTTCATTATTAGAAACCAAGTTATTGAATATTTCAAACAAATCCCGAAATTCGAAACTACCTGTTATCCAATAAAAACCCAAAATTCCTAATAATAAACCAAAATCCCCGACACGATTAGTTACAAACGCTTTTTGACAAGCATTCGCGGCACTGGGTCGTGTGAACCAAAAACCTATTAATAGATAAGAACACACTCCAACTAATTCCCAAAAAATATAAATTTGTATCAAATTCGAACTAGTAACTAATCCCAACATTGAAGTATTGGAAAAACTCATATAAGCAAAAAATCTCAAATATCCCTGATCATGAGACATATAATTGTCACTATAAATAAGAACCATAATTCCAACAGTAGTGATTAATATCGACATAATAGAAGTAAGTGGATCAACCAAGCAGCCAAATTCTAAAGAAAAATCATTATTGATGGTCCAAGACCATACATATTGATAGACAGAATTCTTATTTATTTGCTGAATAGAAAAAAGGGCTGAAAAAACCATAACTATACTTAATAATAAAACACTAGGAAAAGCCCACATACGGCGAAGATTTTTTGTTGCCGTTGGAAAAAGTAGAAGTCCTGTTCCAATTAAGATAGGAACTGGAAGTGGAATGAAAGGTATAATCCATGAATATTGATATGTATATTCCATAAAAAAAAAAAAAAAAAAAAATTATCTTAATTAATTGTTTCTGAGTCACCGGTTCTTATTTCTTTTCTTTTGAAAGGGGTCGGTTAATAAAAAAAAATTAAGATATATAAAATAAAACTTAAATAGAATTTTCTAGCCTTAATTATTCTGAATCTTTCCAAACTACTTCAAATATTTAAAATCAAGAGGTTATAATTGGTCAAATGATATAAATAAGTCACTAGTGAAAAATAAATACGTATTTAATTTTATTAATACTGAATTGTTAATATTAAATTCAAATTTTTAAATAAAATTTTATGAAGATAAAAAATGAAAATTCGAATTTTCATTTTAATTATTACGTATTACAATAATTTTTTTATATCTATAGAACAAGGATAAATAATTATACCAAAAACAGTATTTGATATGAATCATAAAGCCCATAACTAAAACTATTTATTGTAATTCGGTTATTTAGAATCATTAACCAATTTGTTTTGTAACTAATTGTTTGTCTTCCATTACAATAAAAGCTATTTGTAGGAAATGCTATGATATCCAACACTTTAATTTTACGGAAAAAAAAAAAGGGGGAAAATAAAATGCCTTTAAATTATGTATTTTGTATCCTTTAACAGATTAACTACTAGTCTCATTTGATAATTAAAATTTTGTGGACTCTTTCTTCGAGCTTGAACAATTAAATTAATATTAAATTAATTAATATAATAGAAAAAATTATTAAAGTTTTTTTTTTTTAATGAAGCGGGAGAAGGGTTATTAAACTTTTAGATTTTTTTATTACATGTATAAATGTAACACGACGAAAATAGAAAGAAAACGAAACGGACAATCTTTCTTTTTTTTTATTATTTTTTTTTTTTTTTTTATCAACTTCAATCTATTTGGCATAGTGTACCTTTTCAATCTATTTGGCATAGTGTACCTTATCGTTCTTATTAATATTTTATGTGATTTTTAACCCCCCCTTTTTTTTGGAGTCTAATTTAGAGAAAAAATAGATAGAGAGTAGTAAAGAACAATTGATTTTGAACAATAGATGTCTTTCACATCCAACCGAAAAACCTATTATAACTTTTTAATGGCAGTTCCAAAAAAGCGCACCTCTATTTCAAAAAAACGTATTCGTAAAAATATTTGGAAAAGGAAGGGATATAGGGCAGCATTGAAAGCTTTTTCGTTAGCGAAATCTCTTTCTACCGGGAGTTCTAAAAGTTTTTTTTGTGTAACAAATAAATAATCTGAATCGTTCTAATAACTAATAAAGTAATATAATTTTGTTTCTAGTTTATTTATAAGATTTATAAGTTATAAAAATGATAAATAATATTTATCAATTCTAATTAATATTAACATCATAATAGTATAGTAAAAGAATAAATATTAATATATAAGATAAATTACAATATAAACAATATACATTAAAAATAAATAAAAAAAATAAAATAAATAAAAAAGAATTAGTCTCATAATGTTTTAATTTAAAACGAATATAAAATTGAATTTGTTTTACTTTAATTTGAAGCCAAATTTTTCTTTCGTTTCTGATATAGATAAGAATTCTGTTGTCTACTGAATTCTAAAAATGAATGGTACTTTTTTGTTTGAAAAAAGGGTAAACGCAAGCGCAAGGTTTCGCCTTTCATTTTAGTATGTTTTATCATTTTCCGGATGGGGATTATCACTTTCCCCATCGCCCTTACTCAATAATAAAAAGAATTTTTTTTTTAGTTATATTTTTGATTTTATATTATAAAGAAGAGGTCGTTGAAACTAATTGATTAAGTTTAAAATGTTTTTTATAATCTTTTAAACCATTATTTTGGGTTTTAGAAATTATTATCACTATATAAATTCCTTAAACCCAATTAAATTAATAAAAGCCCCGTTTCCATTTTTAGGTAGTTATATGACGAATGCGCCAATTTTGAGTGATCTATTTTAGATCCTATGTTTCGATTGGAAGATCGATCAAGATATAATGTATATATATTAATTCAAAATTTTAGAAAATATTTTGAAGTACGGGACAATTTCTATACGAAATTTTTTTATATGATTGATACGACCATCCCAAATACCTAACTTAATGGGTTTGCTAAATCTTAACGCAAATTCTCTACACAACAAAAAATCCTAACGCAACCTAACTATGCAAATATTTACATAAATCTTTTGAGTGTATCGCTGAAATTGTGTTATATAAAAATTCTATTTTTTTATTAATCGATAAAATGAATTTTTTATTTTAGATTAATAAAATAAATGATAAAAGAAATTAATCATTAAAAAATGCAAACGAGGCAGAACGTTTTTTTTACTTATATCCAGGGATTGAAGTAAAAATTATCTAGTTACAACTGTTCCATTTTAGTTTTAGGAGAGCATAAAGTAATAGCCTACGAAAAAATACATTGTTAGTTCAGTTAAATAAAATTGACATCCTAAAATACTAAATAACTAAATAAAAAGATAATAATAAGAAAAATCAATATTATTAACGTTAACGAAAACGTTTTAATCCCTAATTTTTAAACAAGTTTTTATTCATCAATTTGAATGTTTTCCTAAAAAAAAATATTGGATTGAATTAACTCCTTCAAGCTCGACGATTGAATAAAAATAGGTTATTATGATTTCGAATAAGCCGCTATGGTGAAATCGGTAGACACGCTGCTCTTAGGAAGCAGTGCTAGAGCATCTCGGTTCGAGTCCGAGTGGCGGCATGGCATCTTCTAAAAGAGTAAGTCCTATAATGAATTCAATTCCCGATTTCAATTCCTATAATTGAGGGACGCCCTTATTAATTTAATAATTTTTATGATATTTTCAACTTTAGAGCATATATTAACTCATATATCCTTTTCGATCGTTTCAATTGTAATTACAATTCATTTGATAATTTTATTAGTCGATGAAATCGTAGGACTAGATGATTCGTCAGAAAAGGGGATGATAGCTACTTTTTTCTGCATAACAGGATTATTAGTTACTCGTTGGATGTATTTGAGGCATTTACCATTAAGTGATTTATATGAATCATTAATTTTTCTTTCGTGGAGTTTTTCCATTATTCATATTATTCCGTATTTTAAAAAACATAAAAACCATTTAAGCGCAATAACCGCGCCAAGTGCTATTTTTACTCAAGGTTTTGCTACTTCGGGTCTTTTAACTGAAATGCATCAATCCGCGATATTAGTACCCGCTCTCCAATCCCATTGGTTAATGATGCACGTAAGTATGATGGTATTGAGCTATGCAGCTCTTTTGTGTGGATCATTATTATCACTAGCTCTTCTAGTCATTACATTTCGAAAATTCATAAGGATTTTTAGTAAAAGCAATAATTTAGAAAATGAGTCAGTTTACTTTAGTGAGATTCAATACGTGAACGAAAGAAACAATGTCTTACGAAACACTTCTTTTATTTCGTCTCAAAATTATTACAGGTATCAATTGATTCAACAATTGGATCGTTGGAGTTATCGTATTATTAGTCTAGGGTTTATCCTTTTAACCGTAGGTATTCTTTCGGGAGCAGTATGGGCTAATGAAGCATGGGGATCATATTGGAATTGGGATCCAAAGGAGACTTGGGCATTTATTACTTGGACCATATTCGCTATTTATTTACATATTAGAACAAATAAAATTTTTGAAAGTGTAAATTCTGCAATTGTGGCCTCAATGGGCTTTCTTATAATTTGGATATGCTATTTTGGGGTTAATCTATTAGGAATAGGGTTGCATAGTTATGGTTCATTTACATTAACATCTAATTGAATAAAAGACTTGACGAATATAAACATAGGACGGCATACAGGTATATATACGAAAACTTCATGTAAACAATCAAGAACCATTTGAATCATTTCCATTACTTGATTCAAATGGTTCTCACAAATTCAAAAGATATCTAGTTATAATAGAATTCCAATTTATTTATTTTACTTAAAAGAATATAAAAGACTCATTTTTTTATTGTACAATCAACCATTTTTAAAATCATGGGATTTCAGTTTCATTTTTTGGTTTACTCACAAAAACTATCGAAAAAAATAATTGGATATAATAGCTTCGACCTTGTCAACTGATAATGATAAAACGAAATCGGGATAAACACCAATACCTATTACAGGTAAAAGGATAGAGATCGAAACAAATAATTCTCGCGGTCCAGAATCAAAAAAATAAGAGTTTGGGGCATTAAAAAGCTTGTATCCATAGAACATCTGGCGTAACATAGATAATGAATAAATAGGAGTTAATATCATTCCAATTGCCATTACAAAAGTAATTAATATTTTTGTCATTAAAAGATATTTTTGACTAGTAAGTATTCCAAAAAAAACTAACAATTCGGCAACAAAACCGCTCATGCCCGGTAATGCAAGAGAAGCCATTGATAAGATACTGAAAGTCGTGAATATTTTTGGAATTGCGATAGCCATTCCGCCCATTTCGTCGAGATAAACAAGACGTATTCTATCATAACTCGTTCCGGCCAAGAAAAAAAGCGCAGCGCCAATAAATCCGTGAGAGATTATTTGTAAAATGGCTCCGTTGAGTCCTGTATCGCTTATAGAACCAATTCCTATAATTATGAAACCCATATGAGATACAGAAGAGTAGGCTATTCTTTTTTTTAAATTACGCTGACCGGGAGATGTTGAAGCTGCATAGATTATTTGAATTGTGCCTACTATAATCAACCAGGGAGAGAATATAGAATGGGCGTGGGGTAATAATTCCATATTGATCCGAACCAATCCATACGCTCCCATTTTTAATAAGATTCCGGCTAAAAGCATACAAGTACTGTAATGTGCCTCTCCATGGGTGTCTGGTAACCATGTATGTAAGGGTATGATCGGTGATTTGACAGCAAAAGCAATAAGAAATCCAATATAGAATATTATTTCCAGTGCTACAGGATACGATTGATTAGCTGATGTTTCAAAATTTAATGTTGGTTCATTGGAACCATATAAACCAATACCCAAAACTCCCATTAATAAAAAAACGGAACTTCCTGCAGTGTACAAAATAAATTTTGTAGCTGAATACAAACGTTTCTTTCCCCCCCACATGGATAGAAGTAGATAAACTGGAATTAATTCTAACTCCCACATGATGAAAAAAAGTAAAAGGTCTCGAGAAGAAAATGGTCCTATTTGACCGCTATACATTGCTAACATCAGAAAATGGAATAGTCGGGAATCTCGAGTAATCGGCCGAGCCGCTAAAGTAGCTAAAGTTGTGATAAATCCTGTCAGTAAAATGGGTCCTATAGAAATTCCATCTATTCCCAATCTCCAGTAAAAATCAAAAAAATCGATCCATTTATAATCCTCTGTCAGTTGCATTAATGGATCATCCAATTGGAAACGATAACCGAATGCATAGGTTGTTAGAAGGAGTTCTATTATGCATATACCTATAGTATACCACCGAATTATCTTATTTCCTCTATGAGGGAGAAAGAAAATTAAGGAACCCGCGAATATTGGCAAAACTACAACTAGCGTTAACCAAGGAAAATTATTCATGGTAAAAACAAGATAAACTTGGACCAGAAAAACCCGTGCTCAAAATAAATAGTTTTTGAGCGCGGGTTTTTGTCGGTAAAGGTAAAAAAATCAAATGTATTCAAGTAGGGTTTTCTGGAACGTATTAATAAGCCAGACCCATACTTCGAGTTGTTTCATGCCATAAATAAACTCGAACACTCAAGAAATCTGTCGGACAGGCGGATTCACATCTCTTACAACCGACACAGTCCTCTGTTCTTGGAGCAGAAGCAATTTGCTTAGCTTTACACCCGTCCCAAGGTATCATTTCTAATACATCCGTTGGGCAGGCGCGCACGCATTGAGTACACCCTATACACGTATCATAAATCTTTACTGAATGTGACATTTGGATCTATAAATTTTTGAATGTCAGAAAGTTTCGATCTAGTAAACTTGTAAATGAATCATATATTTAGACACCAGATGAATCAATAATTTATCATAATTTTTCTAATCAATCTACTTCTGGATTGACTCATGCGATAGAGCCAAGATACTTTAATTTCTTACATTTTTGAAAACATGTATTATTACGTAATGTATGGTCATGGTAATTCTAATTTATGAATATTAGAATTTATATGATTAATACTACTTATTCAACAAATTCGATTGATTGATACGAGTTGATTTTCTGTTACGATAAATTGATGAAACAATAGCCGGGCCAATAGCTGCTTCAGCGGCTGCAATAGCTATAACAAAAATTGAGAAAATATTTCCTTTTAATTGGCGACTATCAAAAAAATCAGAAAATGTTACGAAATTCATATTAACCGCATTCAGTATAAGTTCAAGACACATAAGGGCTCTAACCATATTCCGGCTCGTGATCAATCCATAGATACCGATAGAAAATAAGTAGGCACTCAAAACAAGTACATGTTCGAGCATCATTGACCAACTCCTTATCAATTTCGATTCATTTCAATATGAACTGAACAACAATTAAACAGATTCAATTGACTAGAATAAAAAAAAGTACGGAACAAAGGCAGATTTTCTATTGTTAATAGAATAGATTGAATAATTTCTATTTTAGACATAAACAATCTTTAATTAAAGAATTAAAGGGAAATAAATGTAATGTAATAAAACAGAGTTTAATGTGCATTGCTAATTCTATAAATTTTTTACTGTCGCGCCACGGCAATTGCACCTATCAAAGCGGCTAAAAGAATTATCGAAACGAATTCAAATGGAAGAAAAAAATCTGTTGATAAATGAATTCCAATTTGTTGACTATTACTTATCAAATCTTGCTCTATAATCTGGTTTGATCTTGTAGTCCAAATAATTCCGTACCATGACGTATCCGTAATAATAATCATGAGTAAAACAAAAATACTTGTACAAACTGGCAAAGTAACCACATCCCCAATGGTCCAAAGATTCAAATCTTTGTAATATTCTGAACCATTCATGAACATCACAGCAAATACGATTAAAACATTTATAGCTCCCACGTAAATAAGGAGTTGTGCAGCAGCTACAAAATAAGAGTTTAATAGAATATAGAATAAGGATATACAAACAAGAACCAGTCCCAATGAAAAGGCAGAATAAATGGGGTTGGTAAATAATACCACCCCCATACCTCCTAGTATAAGAACCGATCCCAAAAAGACTAAAAGAAAATCATGTATTGGTCCGGGCAAATCCATTATATGTAAAATAAGAGATAAATAAATAGAAATGTTTTTCATGACCTTATTGAGACCCGACCAGAAAATTTTTTTTTATGATTTTTGAGCAATTCCTAATTTAATCCTAAGTAAATAAATACTAAGGGATATGAATAAATGTGAGTACTATTATTGGACTAATTTCATTCTTTATCTGAAAGAGTCGTTCTAATTCTAAACGATATATTAAAAAAAAATTATGGATATATTAATTAATGGATTTTCAATCCAAATTAAGACGCGTTTCTTACCAACCAATCAATAGTTGGTATTTGTAGTTATTGACCAAACAACACGAAAGAAACCTAAATTCCTTCTATATTAGTTATTAGTAAAGTAATTCTAAATTATTCGTTAATAAGAGATTTACTTATTTAATAAGAGATTTACTTATTTATTTGAGGCGAATTCAAAATTGTTCGAATTGTATAATCGTCAATTACTGACATTGGTAAACGACCCAAAGCAATTTGATTATAATTCAATTCGTGACGATCATAAGTAGAAAGTTCATATTCTTCAGTCATTGATAAACAATTCGTTGGACAATACTCAACGCAATTACCACAAAATATACAGACTCCGAAATCAATACTGTAATTAAGCAGCCGTTTCTTGCGAATATCAGTTTCCAATTTCCAATCAACAACGGGTAGATCTATAGGACATACACGAACGCATACTTCACAAGCAATACATTTATCAAATTCAAAATGGATTCGACCGCGGAAACGCTCCGCGGTGATTGATTTTTCATAAGGATATTGAATAGTTACGGGTAAACGATTTGCGTGGGATAAAGTAATCATGAAACTTTGACCAATGTACCTTGCAGCTCGTACTGTTTGTTGACCATAATTCATGAACCCAGTTACCATAGAGAACATATCGTTAATATATATATGAATAGTTTTATGTTTGTTTATTTCTCTTGTTTGAGACACGTTGGGAATATAGAATGTTACTTTACAGTGAAAAGAGTTGGAAAGAAGTTGTTAATAATAGATTACCGAGAGAAATAGGTAAAAGAAATTTCCATCCAAGATTCAATAGTTGGTCCATTCTTAGCCTCGGTAAAGTCCATCTTGTTGTGATAGGAATGAACAAGAACAAATAAGTTTTAGCTAATGTAATAAAGATACCAATTATCGCTCCAAAAACTCCACATGTTTTATTTATTTCAAAAAGCTCAGAAACATATATGTCCGGAATAGATATATTCCAACCTCCCAAGTAAAGAACTGTTACAAATAATGAAGAAACCAATAGGTTTAGATAGGAAGCAACATAAAATAACCCAAATTTTATACCCGAGTATTCGGTTTGATAACCTGCTACTAACTCTTCTTCTGCTTCTGGTAAATCAAAAGGTAATCTCTCACATTCTGCTAGGGAAGAAATAATAAAAATGATAAACCCTATAGGCTGACGCCACAAATTCCATCCCCAAAAACCATATTTTGATTGCGCCTCAACAATATCAATTGTACTTGAACTGTTAGATAATTATAGTCGGTGATACCATCACTGTTACCATCGCTATTACAGAACCGTACATGAGATTTTCACCTCATACGGCTCCTTGAAGGCCAGAAATAAATATAGGGACCGCGTCAGTATTCTTTTTTGAATCTTGATATGTTTGTAGGATGGATAACTATCGGCCGGTCCCAAATTAGACCAATTGAATTCTGTCTGTTATAATTATTTTAATTCAAAATTAAATAAAAAAAGTACTTCTGAATTGATCTCATCCTTTCTTTAATTTAATAATTTCAATAAAAATTTCAATTCTTCTTTGTTCAGTAATAACTTAACTGTTCAATAAAATACTTCTTGTAAAAATATCAATAACCCGTTGGTTTCACGTACGAAAAAAAAATTCGATATTAATTAATTAATTATGACACAAATTATATATCTATTAATATGTATATGGGAAAGAATAAAAGTAACAAAGAATAAATAAAGTATATCTTTTTTTTTTTCGTTCCTATTCTTCTTTCTATTTCTGAGAAAAAGAGGGCTTTCAAAATAAAGTAAAGGATTATTTCGTTTCGAATAGTTATTTATTAAATCGGTGGATAGGAGTATACTCTGGATTGGAATCGTGTCATGGGGAGTACTGCCTGATCATTTCTACCAACTTAAAGCCCCAATTAGTATTCTTTGTTTGTATATTATGTAAAAATGTCCTTTTGGAGAATTTACATAATCTCCATTACTAATCCTTTACATATGTTCGTGTTTCTAACCATCCACTCGTTTTTGCTCAATCCCCCGTTATGCTAATACATAAAAATGATAGTGAAAACTCAATACGGTTGATCTTTTGAACCCGCTTCAAGTCAGGATGACTAATCAACCAATCTTGGGGGAAACGGTCTCTTCTGTTTATGTTTATTTCCGCTTAACTCTCTAACTCTTATACATAGAAAATGAGAATCAATCTTTTTACTGCGAATTTATATATAAGCTGTTTTCTTTCTTATATATAAGCTGTTTTCTTTCACTCATATAACTATTTGATTTAGTTCATCAACTCGAATAATGAATAAAAAAAAATGAAGATATCTACTCAATCCATTCCAACCCTTTCCTTGAAAGGAAGGAATAGAGAAAAGTTTCTGTCTATGTATCAACGAATCGCACGTAGAGATATTGATAACACACATAAAGTTAATGGTATTTCATAACTAATCGATTGAGCAGCAGCTCGTAGACCGCCTAAAAAGGAATATTTATTATTTGACCCGTATCCCGACATAAGAAGTCCAATTGGAGCAATACTGGAAATGGCAATCCATAAAAAAACACCGATATTGAGATCCGCTAAAACAAGGTGATATCCAAAAGGAACTACTGAATAACTTACTAAAATTGATATGACTGCTATGGATGGCCCGATACTGAATAAACGAGTATCCCCCCTAGATGGAAAAAGATTTTCTTTGAAAAGTAGTTTTGTCCCATCTGCTAGAGCTTGAAGAACTCCCAAAGGGCCGGCGTATTCAGGTCCAATACGTTGTTGTATCCCTGCCGATATTTCTCTTTCTAACCATACAATTACCAGTACGCCTATTGTGATTCCCACTACAAGAGTCAAAATAGGAACAAGAACCCATAGAATTCCATAAACCTCTTTAAAAAATTCGAATCTAGAAAAAGAATCGATATCTTGTACTTCCGGTGTATCAATTATCATTTCAACGATCAACTTCTCCCATAATGATATCTATACTACCTAGTATCGTCATAATATCAGCCAATTTCATTCTTTTAACTAACCGCGGAAGAATTTGCAAATTGATAAAACCCGGCGGGCGGATTTTCCATCTCCAAGGAAAACCACTCTGATCCCCTATGAGAAAAATTCCCAATTCTCCCTTTGGGGCTTCTACTCTCACATAAAGTTCTTGTTTCGGCAATTCAAATGTAGGAGACGGCTTTTTACTAATAAATCGATATTCAAAATCATTCCATTCCGGATTCCTTTCTCTATCAAAGTATCGTATTTCTAAATTCTCATAGGGTCCCCCTGGAATTCCTTCCAGGGCCTGTTGAATAATTTTTACGGATTCTATCATTTCACCAATTCGGACTAGATAACGAGCCAATGAATCTCCTTCTTTTTGCCACTGTACTTCCCAATCAAATTCGTCGTAACATTCATAATGATCAACTTTACGAAGATCCCATTGTATTCCGGAAGCTCGCAGCATTGGTCCCGATAAACCCCAATTTATTACTTCCTCTCTACCAATAATGCCTACTCCCTCGACTCGTTCTAAAAAAATAGGATTTCGTGTAATAAGTTTTTGATATTCAGCAACTCTTGTTAAAAAATAATCGCAGAAATCCAAACATTTATCTATCCAGCCATGAGGTAGATCGGCCGCTACTCCTCCGATACGAAAATAATTATGCATCATTCTCATACCGGTGGCAGCTTCGAATAGATCATATACTAATTCTCTTTCTCTGAAAATATAGAAAAAGGGAGTTTGTGCACCAATATCCGCCATAAAAGGACCGAGCCATAACAGATGAGAAGCTATACGACTCAACTCCAACATAATTATTCTGATATAGCTGGCTCTTTTAGGTACTTGAATATTTCCCAACTGTTCCGGTCCGTTTACAGTTATTGCTTCTGTGAACATAGTAGCTAAATAATCCCACCGTGTTACATAAGGCAAATATTGTATAATTGTTCGATTTTCCGCAATTTTTTCCATTCCTCGGTGTAAATAACCCAATATTGGTTCACAGTCAATAACATCTTCACCATCTAGAGTAATGATGAGTCGAAGAACACCATGCATTGATGGGTGGTGGGGGCCCATATTGACTATCATGAGGTCTTTTCTTGTAGCCGGTATATTCATAGGTTTTTCCTCGATTCATTCTTTCATGAATTGCTGAAAACGAAAAAAAGTTCATTAAAATTCAAGATCTAATAAATCAAATAATTCAAAATGCCTTTATAAAAATAAAAATAAAATTAACGAGTTTTTGACTCCCGAATATCCAACCGATTAATTAATTCTTTATAACATATTCTATTTTTCTTTGACAAATAAGACAGTAATCGTTGGCGTTTTCCCAGAATTTTACGTAAACCTCTCTGAGATAAATAGTCTTTTTTGTGTAATTGTAAATGTGAAGTAAGTCTTCGTATCCTATTGGTGAAACTAACTATTTGAAATTCAACAGATCCTCTGTTTTCGTCTTTTTCTTCTTGTGAAATAACTGAGATGAATGAATTTTTTACCATAAACTGAAATCTTCTCTCCCCCCCTCTTTTTATTTTAAGATATTTTTTATTGATAGATATCTTTATTGATCAGTAATAATAATGCCCCTAATTTTTATTTGGTATATACAAAAATTTGTATTTCGTTATTCATTTCTAATTTTTTTAATTTAATAAAACAAAACTTACTCAATCCTATTTTCATTTTAAAATTGGATTTGAAAGGGGATACAAAAGTATGGTTGGTTTCTTCACTCACAAAAGATAAAAGTTTAGACCTAAAATAAGAAAATTTTGTTCATTCTAGATCTAATTGATATGTCATTGAATTAGTATCATGTATCAGAATGGAATGTAAGACAATGTATGCGTGCATCTCTTTGTCGTCATAGACCAGATATGGTATGGGAAATATAGGAAAAATGTACTATTAATGAATTTTCAATCGCGGATACATATGTATCCTTACCATACTGAAACAACTGCCATTATTGGTATTAAACCAATAACGATTCATACAAGCTAAATCTTCTAATCGATAATTGGGCCAAAGAAATAGCTTTAATTTTATAAGTTTTTTTTTATATTTTTTGCTTTTATCCACAACTTGACTGTTTACCTCATTCCCATTACAAAAAGATGCCTTTCTATGTCTATTCTTAGAATTTAAACAAATTAGAATTCGCAATTCTCTACGACGTCTAGGCGATAAAATATTTTCAGGAACAAACAAATCATAATTTTTTTTATATCTATTTCCAGTCATCTTTTGATGTTTTGTAATGACTTCATCAGAATTCTTATCAACATGTTTTTTTTCTCGGTATCTTTGATTTATTTGATGTTTACTTTTATGAACTAATGAAATACCGAGGGTTTGATACATAATAAATTTTCCATCATTTTTTATAGCTAGACGAATTGGTTCAATAATCAAAAATCCCCTTTTAATAAATTCTGTAAGAGTTACATCTTTCTGAATCGTCAAAATATCCAGACTCATTTCGCCCCTTTGAATAGAGGATATAGTAATTTCTCTTGGATTTATCAGTCTAAGCAGGAGACAATATACGTTGATGTTATTGATTATTTTTTTATTTAAAGAATCATCCCATCTCAATTGAAAATACAAATACCTTTTTAGGAAGAAATCAAACTCCGCTTTTGTATTGATCTTGTATTGCTTTTTATTTCTATGTTTTTTCATGTCCGATCCCGTATAATCTTCTTCAACATCTTTTTCTTGGTTTGAAAGAGCTGATTTAAGATCTGCTTGGCCCGTGGATTCTTTTTCTCCTTGATTTCGGTTTTCTAATTCAAGAGATTTTTTTTCATTCGACGATATTGATATAAAAGGATCTCTTTTTTTATTTCCAGTGATGCTTTTGTTTTCACTAGCATTTTTTTTTATATTAGAATGAAAAAGTAGTAATTTAATTGGTATAACCCACGGTTTCATTTTATACGTATTATAAAGTCTCACAAATTCTGGCAAGAACCAAAGTTCCAGATTTGATATGGGACGACTTAGTATTTCTTCATTCATTCCCATCCAATCCAAAAGGGGTTTTTGATTGGATAGGTTGATTTTTTGGTCTTGCTGAAGTGTGAGATAAAAAAGACCATTATTATTGATTTTATCAATTATTTGATACTTATTAACCCTAGTCCTAGTCTTAGTATATTTATTACTGTTAGTGTCAGTATCAATATTGATCCAGGCCTCAATATCGACCTTCGTTTTAAGACAAAAATCGAGAATTCTCCAATCAAAAAATTTTCTATCCGTATTTTTATCCATATCTCGAATATCATCTTCTACCATATTAAATGATTTTTGTTTATGTGTGTTGTAATTATAAAAAATATCTTGGTTAGTTTTTACTTGTAATGGTGATCCATAAATTGAAGAGTACTTCTTAGTTTCAGAATTTATAGATTTATATGCTAAAAGATCATATCTATATTGTTTTTTAAAATTATCCTTTTGATTCAATAATAAATCCGTTTCAATTTTTGTTTTTTTTTCGTAGTGAATTAATTCATCTTTTTCATCTTTTTCATATAAATCACACAAATCTTTATATAAATCTTTATTTTGAGCTATACAGTTCAATATATTTCGCCATTTTTGTGGTACTACTCTAGACCATTTAATTTGAGATACATCACATTGATATTGATAATGACTCCTTAACCAATTTGTCCATTGATTCATTCCAGAATTGCGAAGATTCTTAGGTCTTAATTCGGAATGAAATAGTTCTTGTCTTACAACAAAAAAATCCTTTATTTCATTCTTAAGAAAAAGGGGGGTTCCATTATATTGAAATACAGATTTCAATTTCTCTAACTTAATAAGTTGGGTTTGTGATAATTTGTAAAATACATATGCTTGTGAAAAGTAAGATAAGTCAAAAAAAGTCTTTGAATTTTTTTGACTAAGACTAATATTAGTATTAGAAAGTGACTCTTTTATAATCGAAATAAATTTAATTAAACTTTGATTTGTTTTATTAATTCTTTCTTGATTTGCTTCATTACTGTTAATGTTTTTATTAATAATTTTTTTTGTTGATTCAAGAAAAAGCTGTGTATTGATACTAGGAATATTAATCATAGATAGAAAGATATCTATGTATATCTTTTCAATGAAAAATATTAGAAAATAATGGGATTTACGGATTAATCGAGCAGTTCTTCTTTTTAATATCTGCCAAATATTTTTTTGTGATTCCAATCTTTTATCATCATAACTTATTTTGTTAGAACTCAAACTTCTATCTGAAGTTATAAATCCCTTTTTCTTGTCTTTTGTAATTTTTTCTATTTGATTTATGATTGTGTTTATTCTATCAGTCAGATCTTGCATTTTTTTTTCTGTTAATGAATAATTTGTCCAATCCTGAGATCTAATTTGAATGGACGATTCCTGAATCATCCGATTACTGATTATTGAATCTTTTTTAATTTCACTCAATTCATATACTTCTATTTCTCTCAATCCAAATAATATAATTGGGTTTATTTTTGAGAGTTCTTTTATTATTTCTTTTATAAACAGAATGTTTTTAATGATCCATTTTTTTGGTTTTTTTGAGACATTTACAAACAATTTTGTTTGTTCTTTAAAAATTCCTAGAATTAGAAAACATTTCTTTTGCAATTTTTTAATTTTTTTTTTGAGTTCTTTTAAAATCGGTTCAAAAAATGAAAGTTTTTTTCTGGGAGAACCAAAAGGTAGTTCAGCTTCCATTCCAAAAATTGTTAAAAAACAAAAATCATTTTTTTGACCTTGCTTTTTCATTGGATCGTTATAAGGGGCTCGTAACTTAGATCTGTGCCAAGGTTTAAGACGAAAAGGAAATAGGATCTTGATCTGAATGCCGTCTGTTAACCAGTTTTTTGGAAATTCTTTTTCTGATAATTGAACACCGTTATAGGTACATTTAACATGCATTTCTCTATTCCAATCCTTTAAGTCCTCATACCATTCCGGAAATTGAAATAATAGTATACGGACGATATTTTTAGCTATTATCAATGAAGGTACTATAATATATTTTCTAAGAATTGATTGGGTTACTAATAAAAAACCTCTCATTACTTGAGCAAGTAAAATACTATCCCAGGCTTCCGCTATTTGTATACGCACTTTCTCCTTTCTTTTGTCTTCTTCTTTTTTGTCCTCCTCTTTTTTTTTCGCGCTTTCTTTTGTCTTTTTCTCTGTATAATTCGAAATTGTGAATTCTGTGTTTTGCCACATCCAATTTCTAAATTTTTTTTTCATCCGTTCAGAAATATCAAAAAAAAAAAAAAAAGATTTGTCTATTCGGTCCAAAAAAAGAGGGGAATGTGCATTTGCTTCAAAGAGTTTCCAAGTAACTGTTTTACGTCTTTGAGCGCGCATGGAGCCTTTGATTATGTCTCGACGAAAATCCGATTGTTGGGAATAACGTATCAAAGCAACTTCGCCTGTTTGATCAGTTTCTTTGGTATTAGTATAAGCATCAGTATTTTGTTGGTTATCAGTAAAAATCACTACACGTTTGGATTTTCTTGAACGAATCTGATGATCCTCTACCACAGTTTCTTCGGTTTCCCCCTCCTGTTGTTCAAAATCGTTGATTAATTTGTATGACCATCGAGGAACTTTTTTAT